GGGCTTTTTTAATTTAAATTGATTCAATTTTGAAATAAAAAAATCACGACGTGTGTATCTAGGGAATAGTTGCCTGAAAGGGAATTTTCCCTAGATACATTTAGTCAATTAAATTTTGCATATATTCCGAGTTTATGTATATGGATTATGTTAACCATTCAAAACTCATTAAAATTTAGAGGAAAGGTTTTTATATTTCTAGAGCGTCCATTATATGTTTTACATCTTCTCTGCGAAAATCTTGAATTTTCATAAGGTCTTCTTGACTGTTATTTAAAAGGTCTAAAAATGTATTGATATTGGACTTTTTAAGGCAATTATATACCCTGGGGGGCAATTCTGATTGGTCAATAAAAATATATTTCAATGCTATTTCTTGTTTCGTTTTCTTTGGGTTAGCCAATCTACCATGAAAATGAAAAAGTGGTAAATTATCTTTGGGTTGATTGTTTTCTAAACGTAAGGTTTCTTCTTCTGCATTTAAAAAGGGAATAAATAAGTCAATCAAATTTCGGGAGGCCTCATGAAGTGCTTCTTTAGGGGTTAAACTTCCATTTGTCCATATTTCGATAAAAAGTAGTTCTTGTTTTTGATTTCCATTCACATAAGAATGAATACTATGATTTGCATTTCGAACAGGCATGAATATAGCGTCTATTGGATAACTTAGATTTTGAAAATCATTTGGTGTTTTTATATGATATCCGCGATTTCTCTCGATTTTTAATTCAATACAAAAATTAATTGGTTCTGTTAAGTTAGCTATATGCTGTGTCTTATCAACGATTTCCACGGAAGGCGGTAAGATGATATCGCGAGCAGTTACATATCCAGGACCCTTGATACAAATAGACGCATCACAGGTTCCATACAGATTACTTCTCAATACAATTTCTTTCAAATTCATTAAAATTTCATGTACGGATTCTTGAATGCCTGCTATGGTAGTATATTCATGTGGTATTTTCTCGGATTTTGCGCATGTAATACACGTACCTTCTATTTCTCCAAGCAAAGCTCTTCGCATCGCAATGCCTATTGTATCTGCCTGTCCCCTCATAAGTGGAGCCAGAATAAAGCGTCCATAATAAAGACGCTTACTGTCGGCTCTTGATTCAACACACTTCCACTGTAGTGGTCGAGTAGATACTATTACTTTCTCTTGAACCATAGTAATATTATTTGATCAAATCATTGAATTATTTATTTCTCTTGAAATACTTTCAATGTTTATTTTTATACACGTCTTTTTTTAGGGGGCCTGCAGCCATTATGGGGCATAGGGGTTACATCTCGTATGAAACTTAATAGTATACCACTTCTACGAATAGCCCTTAATGCCGCATCTCTTCCCAGACCCGGGCCTTTTATCATGACTTCTGCTCGTTGCATACCTTGATCCACTACTGTGCGAATAGCATTTCCGGCTGCGGTTTGAGCGGCAAAGGGTGTTCCTCTTCGTGTACCCTTGAATCCACAAGTCCCGGCGGAGGACCAAGAAATTACCCGACCACGTACATCTGTAACAGTTACAATCGTATTGTTGAAGCTTGCTTGAACATGAATAACTCCCTTTGGTATTCTACGCGAATTTTTACGTGAACCCATATGTCTATTCTTACGGGAACGAATTCTTGGTATAGGTTTTGCCATATTTTATCATCTCATAAATTTCAGTCAGAGATATGGTATGGATATATCCATTTCATGTCAAAACGGATCCTTTTTTTAGTTATTTGGACGTTGGGTACTTTAGATTTATAGAGTACCCCCCCCCCTTTTTTTCTAAAAATTATCCTTGTCTTTGTTTATGTCTGGGGTTGGAACAAATTACTATAATTCGTCCTCGCCTACGGATCAGTCGACATTTTTCACAAATTTTACGGACGGAGGCTCTTATTTTCATATTTGTCGTTCCTTAACTTAATCCTGAATCTCTTTATTGGAAGAAAATAAATTTCTTGAAATTTTGAATTTCAAATTGTATTGTATCTCCACGAAATGAATGTTGAAATTGAGAAAAACGTCCTACTCATTGTCGCTAATCATTCTAATCGTTGTTTCAGGGTCAATAAATTTTACGTCCTCCGGTTGAATCATAATGACTTTCCTAAATTTTGACTCTATTTACTGATAGTTCCGTATCATTTATGTAAAAATTAATTATGTCGAATGCGTTTTGAAACATAATCTAGAATCCAATTTTCATTATCTAACCAAATCAAAAGCATACCCTTGGAAAGTTATATTTATTGTATCTCCACGATCAGAAATTAAACTGTAATGAACCTGTTTTTGTTCTGGGGTATCAACTAATGTGGGAGGCGTAATAAAAGAAACCCACTCCTTCTCTTGTCTTGTGTCACAAATATAAGAGCTACATATATAATTGGGATATCATAAGGATTACCATATATAGCACAAAATTTCTCCACCGATTCTTTCTAGTCGAGCCTCCCTGTCTGTCATTATACCTCGAGAAGTAGAAAGAATTACAACCCCCATCCCGGCTAAAATTCTCGGGATTCCTTGATAATTAGAATAGATTCGTAGACCGGGTCGACTGATCCGTTTTAAATTCAAAAAAATTCTATTTGGTCCCGTCCTACTTCTTCTATGTCGTAGAGTTAAAACTAAAAAACATTTGTTGCTTTGCTGATGTTTCCTCATGTTTTCGATAAAACCTTCTCGTAAAAGAATTTTAACAATGTTTTCACCGATGTTAGTATATGGTATTCGAACTGTTCGTTTTTTATTCATGTCAGCATTTCGTATATAGGTTAGTAGGTTACCAATAGTGTCTTTACTCATAATAAACTGAGATTTTAGGTGTTCCCGAATTTTGATATAATCAACATGCTCTTTTTTAATTATTTCTTAATTTTTAAACGTTTATGAATTATTAAAGGCATATACGTGAGACACAAACAATCTACTAAATTAACTTAAATCGACTAATTAATCAATTTCAGTCAAATACTATAAACTGTAAAACTGTATTATGTTCCTAATCTTATAATACTTCAGGGGCTAATGAAACTATTTTAGTTAAATTGAACTGTCTTAATTCCCGGGCAATTGCCCCAAAAATTCGAGTTCCTTTTGGATTTCCTTCTTGATCAATAACAACCGCAGCATTGTCATCATATCGGATTATCATACCATTTTTACGTTTGAGTTCTTTACAAGTACGTACAATTACGGCTCTAATCACTTCTGATCTTTCTAGCGGTGTATTTGGTAATGCTTCCTTGATTACAGCAACAACAACGTCGCCAATTTGAGCATAGCGTCGATTACTAGCTCCTATAATTCGAATACACATCAATTTTCTGGCTCCGCTGTTATCCGCTACATTCAAATGGGTTTGAGGTTGAATCATATCATTTTTATCTCTTGTTTCAATGCAAAGGCGACGTAAAAAAAAAAAAAGAAATATTGTTTATTCAAAAAAAACCTCCAATTATTTTTTTTCATCCGAAAAATGGATTTTGTTTGGTTCTATACCCCTATCCTGAAATAATGAATTGAGTTCGTATAGGCATTTTTGATGCCGCTATTGAAATAGCTTTTCTGGCTATATTTTCTGGTACTCCGCTCATTTCATAAAGTATTCTACCTGGTTTAATGACAGCTACCCAATATTCGGGAGATCCTTTTCCTGAACCCATACGTGTTTCTGTAGGTCTTACTGTAACTGGTTTGTCTGGAAATATACGTACCCATATTTTTCCGCCGCGGCGTGCGTTTCGTGTCATTCCTCGCCGCCCTGCTTCGAGTTGTCTAGATGTGATCCAAGCAGGTTCAAGCGCTTGAAGGGCATATCGACCAAAGCAAATATGATTACCTCGAAAAGATATTCCTTTCATTCTTCCTCTATGGTGTTTACGAAATCGGGTTCTTTTGGGGTTATAGTTGATGGTTTTTTATTACTTCCATCTCTACTACAGAACTGGACATGATAGTTTCATCTCATCCAGCTCCTCGCAAATGAAACAATTATAAAATAATATACATCTATTTACTGAATAATATATGTAAACCATATATTTAATCATAAAAGCTTTTCATAATCTATTAGAAATTCCTATATTTGAAATATAAATAAAAATGCATTCAATCTCGAATTCTATAAAATGCGGTTTATTATAAGGTTTTAACAAATCTTTATTTTGTTTGGCCTTTTATTAGCATATTAGATGGACTACAATTTCGAAATCCTAAAAATTTTCGCGGGCGAATATTTACTCTATTTAATATTCAGTTTATAGGATTAGTTCATGACATGACTTTTATTTTAAGATTAATTCATGACATACCTTTTCAGAATAAATGAATTGGTTTTTAGTTTGTTCCGCCATCCTACCCAATGAATCATTAGGATTCGTTTTCAATAGAATCGTTTGAAATCACAGGTTCTGTCGTTCCCATCGTTTCGCGATTAATGGTTAGGTCTTAATTTTACAATGGAGCCCTTAATTTGTTCTTGAGTCAACCCTCTCAGTCTTTATTGACTCAGGACTCTTGAGTTTTTTATTCTTTATTTATTCTTACATACAACAATTTTTTTTAATTATAGTTTAATCAGTATTAATGCTTTATTACATTTTCCCTTTATGAAATGAATTATTGACCTTACATATTGAAATTCTATATCATTAATTTTTTTTTTTTTTTTCTTTCTCTCACCCTTCCATTTAGCTACATATTTTACTGTTATTGTTTCACAACTCATAATCAAATAAGTTTTTTCTTTAAAAAAAATTTCAGTTGCTACAATGATATGACCCATATATCATATCGTGACTGGTTCATTATATTTATATCCAGATAATGCGAAAGGATGAGTTGGTTATTAGTTCATACTATGATTATGGGCTGGTCTTTTTTTTTACGATAACCCTTCAACGAGTCACACACTAAGCATAGCAATTATATCGACTCAAATAATTAATGTAATTTTTATTCAACCTTATAGAATTCTTGTTTTTGTGTTTTTA